AATGGGTTACTCCTACAGCACGTCCTTGTATAATGCTCAAAGCTCTAGGCTGAGTAGCAGGAGCAACTTTTAATTTGTTATGAGCCCAAACGATAGATTCAATAAGTTCTTGCCAATAACCACGGCCACTAAATAAAAACATTAAACTGAAAGCCCAGACAAAATGAGCGCCTAAGAAAAAAAGACCATATGCAGATAATGAAGAACCATAAGACTGAATTACTTGGGATGCCTGTGCCCACAAGAAATCTCGGAGCCAACCATTAATGGTAATGGAACTCTGTGCAAAGTTCCCCCCTGTGATATGAGTTACTATCCCTTGATCACTTACAGTACCCCAAACATCCGACTGCATTTTCCAACTGAAATGGAAAATGACTACTGAAATTGCATTGTACATCCAGAATAGACCTAAGAAAACATGATCCCAGGCGGAGACTTGACATGTTCCCCCTCGTCCAGGCCCGTCGCAAGGGAATCGAAAACCAAGATTTGCTTTATCAGGTATCAAACGGGAACTACGAGCAAATAAAACACCTTTCAAAAGTATTAATACAGTCACATGGATGGTAAATGCGTGAATGTGATGGACTAAAAAATCCGCGGTTCCTAATGGAATAGGTAACAAAGCGACTTTGCCGCCTACAGCTACTAACTCGCCACCTCCCCACGTTAAGCTGGTACTTGTTGTTGCACCAGGAGCTGTTACGCCAGGCGCGTCAGCATGGATATTTTGTACCCATTGAGCAAAGATGGGTTGTAATTGTATGGCGGTATCCGAAAACATATCTTGGGGACGGCCTAAAGCACTCATGGTATCATTATGAATGTACAAGCCAAAACTGTGAAAACCTAGAAATATACATACCCAGTTAAGGTGGGATATGATTGCATCGCGGTGTCTAAGGACGCGATCTAATAGATCGTTGTATCGAGTAGTTGGATCATAGTCTCTTACCATAAAAATGGCTGCATGTGCAGCAGCCCCAACTATTAGAAATCCGCCAATCCACATGTGGTGTGTGAACAAGGAAAGTTGTGTACCATAGTCAGTAGCTAGGTATGGATAGGGGGGCATAGAGTACATATGATGAGCTACAACAATAGTTGTCGAACCTAGCATCGCTAGGTTAAGAGATAATTGAGCATGCCATGACGTTGTTAGGATTTCATAGAGACCCTTATGGCCTTGTCCTGTAAATGGGCCCTTATGAGCCTCCAAAATATCTTTAAGTCCATGACCAATCCCCCAGTTGGTCCTATACATATGACCTGCGATCAGGAAAAGAATAGCAATAGCTAAATGATGGTGCGCAATATCGCTCAACCATAGGCCACCGGTTATTGGATCTAGTCCTCCGCGAAAAGTAAGAAATTCTGCGTATTTGGACCAATTCAAGGTGAAAAAGGGGGTTGCTCCTTCGGAAAAGCTAGGATAAAGTTGAGCCAAAAGGTCACGATTCAAGATAAATTCATGAGGAAGTGGTATCTCTTTAGGATCAACCCCAGCGTCAAGAAATTGGTTAATCGGTAAAGATACATGGATTTGGTGGCCCGCCCAAGAAAGAGACCCAAGTCCTAATAACCCCGCTAAGTGGTGATTCAACATGGATTCTACATCTTGGAACCAGGCCAATTTGGGAGCGGCTTTGTGATAATGGAACCAACCAGCAAAAAGCATTAACGATGCAAAAATCAATGCACCGATTGCGGTACAATAGAGTTGTAACTCACTAGTTATTCCGGATGCTCGCCAAATCTGAAAAAACCCGGAGGTTATTTGGATTCCTCGGAAACCTCCGCCTACATCACCATTCAAAATTTCTTGCCCTACTATTGGCCAAACTACCTGAGCACTGGGTCCAATGTGAGTAGGATCGCTTAGCCATGCTTCATAATTGGAAAAACGGGCACCGTGGAAGTACATGCCACTCAACCAAAGAAAGATAATGGAGAGTTGACCGAAATGAGCACTAAAGATTTTTCGAGAGATCTCCTCCAAATCACCGGTATGACTATCGAAATCGTGAGCATCAGCATGTAGGTTCCAGATCCAAGTGGTAGTATCGGGACCCTTAGCTATTGTTCTTGAGAAATGCCCGGGTCTGGCCCATTCCTCAAAAGATGTTTTTACAGGATCCCTATCCACAATAATTTTAACTTCTGGTTCCGGCGAACGAATAATCATTAAGTCCTCCTCTTTCCGGACAAGACATACAAAGAGACCCGCCAACTGTTTTTTTAGTGAATCTTTGAAGGATAGATATTATGATTAGTCCTTTTCTTTACTATCTACTGCCCTTCTATTTTTTTTTAGTTATTCACTGGAGCAATTATATATTGAAGTCAATGCGAGGCAAGTGTTCGGATCTATTATGACATAAGGATTAGGTGCCTAACGGACATTGGTTATCTTGGAAAAAAATTGACCGACGTAACAAAAAAAGATTTTTTTTTTTACGTTTTAATTTAAGAAGCTAGTGTATTTTTTTTAGGGTATAAGCCCCACATCTACTTTCCTTGAGTGAGCATAATATAAATATTTTTATTCGATTAGGTAAGAATATTTATATTGCTCTCTTTTATTTGCTTTATTACTTCTGTTCTAGAGTCTATCCCTATTGTTTATCCTTATGAAATATGATATAAAATCGAAGGTCGAAGAAAGGGATATAATGAAATTCTTGATTCGATCTTCCTACCAAAATTATTTGATTAATGGATCAACAACCAAACCACCCATTTTATGAAAGTGGAGAGTGGTCTTATTCAAATTCAAAGCGCTTCGTAATCTTCAACCAGTTCTGTGCTTCAATATAATTTCCGGGAGTAAGCGCTATAGCTTGTTTCCAATACTCAGCAGCTTGATCAAACCAAGCTTCCGCAATTTCGGAATCGCCCTGTAGAATGGCCTGTTCTCCTCGGTCGGAATAGGCAGTTCCTTCCCCTAGAACCGTACTTGAGAGTTTCCTACCTCATACGGCTCAAAAATTGCTATCTTAATTTCCCCTATCTTAACTGAATTAGATTTCTCAAAAATCGATCCAATTTCTTCTTGGGTTAAGCAGAAGAAGTTAATTACCTAAGTTTCAAACCCTAATTTTGATCAATAATCAGTCTGATCTTTTCTCCCACCTTCAGAAGAATGAAACATAGATAGACCTATATCCTTCGTTCAAATTTTCTGAAAGGTAACTATCTCGGTTTCGTGTTTTTCATATATGAAATTTCTATAGAATCCTTGAAAAAGACTTTTTCCCATAAGAAAGAAAAAAGAACTTACTATCTTTGGGATCTGATACTACACCGCTGCTTAATCCTTTAGTGGATCGGGCTCTATTACATAAGCGGATTCCTAAATTTTGCCCCATATCATGGTATAATTAAGCAGTTTTTTTTTTAGTTGTATCGACCAAGCGGCTCACTAATTGATCTTTACGGTGCTTTCTCTATCAATTTGAGACTTTATCCATAGAGTAGTAGTATAGGCTCTTTTTCTTATTTTGATTCTCGTGAAGTGTTCTTCCTTCCTACAGCTGATAGGGCAAAATCATTGTTTTGATGATCCCTATGTAGAAAGCCCTTTTTCTAGTATTTACTATTTACTAGAAAATTTAATCTTTTTTTATTCTTTCTTTCTTTCTATAGTGGAGATAGTCGCACGTAATGACAGATCACGGCCATATTATTAAAAGCTTGCGGTAAGAAGGGGTTTCGTTCTAGCGCCCGGAAATAATATTCCAAAGCCTTTGTATGCTCTCCATTGCTTGTGTGTATAAGGCCGATGTTATATAGTATATAACTTCGATCATAGGGATCAATTTCTAGTCGCGTAGCTTCATAATAATTCTGCAAAGCTTCCGCATAATTTCCTTCGGATTGAGCCAACATCCGTTACGGTCGTTCATTCTATTCAAAAAATCTCCGTTCCAAAACCGTACATGAGGTTTTCATCTCATACGGCTCCTCCCTTCTTTCTGTACATAGTACTAAGCAAAAAATCTATAGAATGAAAATAGAATTAGTCCCATCTCATTATGGACCGAAAGGGGCTGGTATTTTTCCAAGAAATCTCTAGCCAACCTTCCCCCAGGAGGTTTTTCTTAACACCAATGAATTCTATTAATGCTAGAGGAAAACGATAGCTCCAGGAATTTCTTTGTTCTCAACGCCTCCTATTTAGAGGAATTAGCCACTTCAACGACCTTTGATGGTTATAAGGGTACCCAACGTACAAACCTGATGGTTGTTTGCTATCCCAACCATTCTTCCCAATCCTAATACCGATCAGGAAAGGGCTAATTTCTAACAAAGCTTTTCTCTTGTTGATTCCTATTTCGAGGTGTAGTGCTTTTCTCCCCTATGCTGCCTATTGGTCCTAGTAGAGTAGTGTAATACAGAACCTCTCCTGTAGGTATAACCTTTCGCTCAATACTCAAATTTACAATTGAAGCATCAAAGGCCACATCAACCGAGGATACACGACAGAAGGAATTGTTAGTTCACCTCACCTTCCCCAAGCGCGGGTTTCCTTTACTAATTTTGTTCTCTCTATGCGAACCCGCTCTCTTTCTCGTAAGACTGAGATGTAGGTAGGGCTAAAAAAAAAGAGTCAAATCGCACCATCTCTATAATAAGTAAATGCCCTTTTTTCCCCTGAGGTTGTCGGAATTATTTGCAATAAAATATTGGCTACAATCGAGGAGGTCTTATCAATGAAATTTCCATTTATACGGGATCTAGGCATAATTCCCAATCCATTCTATATAGAATTCTTTTTATTCTAGCACAAAATAACATAAAAACATTTTAATCGTTCCATATGCTCTAAATAGATAAGAGAGGTATTGATTTTCCGCTCAGCTCAAATTGTCTCCTTTTCCTTCTGTTTGGACAAGAACAGAAATATTTGACTAAAATTGGATTTCATTCCACTTTCCAATTTCTCAATAACAACTTCTCTCATCAGCTATTTCGCGTTTTCCATAATTATATCATACCCCCTTTTTAGATTATATGGCGTAACATACCTTATGCAAATAGAATTCTAGAATTCCTTGGTTCCTTTATTTTATTATGGAATAATAAGAATTCTTCTATTCTCTTTTTATTTCGGTTTTCCCCAAAGAAAAACTTTTGAGGGAGCGGAATTCCTAGTAAAAAAATAAATGATCCTCCCGCTTAGATAAAAAAAATAATTTTTCCAATAGAGCCATGGAATCCCCGAGCGGTTGTGGCTGTACCTGTACTGCAGGAATACGAAAACTCGCTATTCACTCAGTTTATTTTCCATAATAAGATTATGTAGGAGAGATGGCCGAGCGGTTCAAGGCGTAGCATTGGAACTGCTATGTAGACTTTTGTTTACCGAGGGTTCGAATCCCTCTCTTTCCGTTTCTCTTAATTCATCAACGTTACCGATCACAATGTATCAAATCTAATAACAATTTCTTTGACCAATAATACCCTTATTTAATAGAATTCTCTAAAGCAAATTACTTTGGTATGTAAAATATAATAAAAAATAAAAAAGATCCTAAGGTTAATCTATTTCTACTAGGTGAATGGGAAAAGACGAATTAAGAGCCTTAGGTTGATTTAGTTCAGGGAAAGGGGAAGGGGAAAAAAATTCTATGAACCTTTCCTTTTTCGTTAAGTTCAAGTCTGACGAGAGTAATATTCTACAACTAACAACTCATTTATTTTGAGACCGACCCACTTTCTATCTAGGATTTTTTGTACTAGTCCTTTATATTGCAATGTATCAACCATCAAATGCTTTGGCAATTTGCCCGGATCGGATGAAGCAATAGAATTTTGAACCAGACGTTTTGATCTTTGGTTATCCTTCGTAGTAATAATATCTCGGGGTTTGCAACGAAAACTTGGTATATCAACTATACGACCATTAACTAAAATATGTCTATGGTTAACTAATTGCCGGGCCCCAGGAATGGTTGAAGCCATACCCAATCGAAAAACAATATTATCCAAACGCATTTCAAGTAATTGTAGTAAAACCTGGCCTGTTGACTTTTTTGCTTTTCCAGCGATATGTACATATCTAAGTAATTGCCGTTCTGTCAGACCATAATGAAAACGCAATTTCTGTTTTTCTTGAAGACGAATACGATATTGTTCTTTTTTCCCAGAATGGAATTTCTTTTTCAGATTACTTCCGGATTTTGGCGTTTTTCTAGTGAGTCCTGGTAAAGCTCCCAGACGGCGTATTTTTTTTAAACGAGGTCCTCGATAACGGGACATGAAGACTCCTTTTTTTATTGAAATTCTATTTTACACAATAAATTTCATTGTATTTACATTACGGAATACATCGAAATTAAATTAAAACTGAATTAAACTAAAGGATAAACAGAATAAAATCTACTAAAGTACCAGAAAAAATGGAATTTCATCAACATCTTAATTTTTTGTATATATATTATTTATTTTAATGTTTTGTATCTAGCAAAATTGTAAGGTAGAACGACGTAATGGGCTCTGGATTCTCCATTTTTTTTGGAGAAAAAAAGAGATGATTGTTCGTGGAACATCAATAGAGAAAAAAGCCGACTATCGGATTTGAACCGATGACCCTCGCATTACAAATGCGATGCTCTAACCTCTGAGCTAAGTGGGCTTACATAACAAAAATAGTGTAACAAATAGAAATATATATGGGAAATCTATAAAATGGTAGATCTTAATTATTAATCTTAGTTATTAACTAGTTCTAAATTGGAAATTCTACTCAAATTTCATAAGGATAAAGTTAGCTTGATATGCTTAACTAAACGATATTCTTTAATAGGATTATAGAATTTATTGAACTTTCTTTTTATTTTTCTAACTCGCAAATCTATTTTTCTAATAGAATCTATTCCAGTTTCTATATTGAATTTGATTTCATATATGATATGGCTAGGACCAATAATCTAATACATAGAAAAGAATAAGCTATATGAATAATAAAGAGAAAATGCGAATCTCTTGGCATTTTCATTCGAGCATTATATTTTAGGAAATATATTTTTTTTTATTTCTTAATAATTTAAGAATTCATATTTCACTAAGGAAAAGATAGAATCATAACAAATGAAATTTCAAATTCTGATTATAAAAAAACAGAATGAATATCAAGCGTTATAGTATTATTTTTAATACTCTAAAAAAGGAAAGATGGAGGTGGGGGAGAGAAAAACTTTGGGATATATTGATTCCAATTGAATTGCAAATATATCGACAGTAGAATCAATTCAATTCTGAATTGCAATAAGCGGGGTCTCTCGAATAGAGACGAGCTGTTAGACTACGTCGAATAATGAAGTCAATGATTCAAAAAAAAAAAAACAAAGAAATGTAGGAAATTGCACAAGAAATCCAGGTTTCAAAGAAAAAGGGGACAATGGGGATATGGCGAAATCGGTAGACGCTACGGACTTGATTGTATTGAGCCTTGGTATGGAAACCTGCTAAGTGGTAACTTCCAAATTCAGAGAA